GCTAGCGTAGCTTAACTAAAGCATAACACTGAAGATGTTAAGACGGTCCCTAGAAAGGTCCCGTGAGCACAAAGGCTTGGTCCTGACTTTACTGTCAACTTTGACTAAACTTACACATGCAAGTCTCCGCCCCCCTGTGAGAATGCCCACAGTTTTCTGCCCGAAAACAAGGAGCTGGTATCAGGCACACTTTCCGCAGCCCATGACACCTTGCTTAGCCACACCCTCAAGGGAATTCAGCAGTGATAGACATTAAGCCATAAGTGAAAACTTGACTTAGTTAAAGCCAAGAGGGCCGGTAAAACTCGTGCCAGCCACCGCGGTTATACGAGAGGCTCAAGTTGATAGACATCGGCGTAAAGGGTGGTTAGGAAATTTTTAAACTAAAGCCGAACGCCCTCAGAACTGTTATACGTACCCGAGAGCAAGAAGCCCCACTACGAAAGTGGCTTTATACCCCCGACCCCACGAAAGCTGCGAAACAAACTGGGATTAGATACCCCACTATGCCCAGCCCTAAACCTTGATAGCCCCCTACACCCACTATCCGCCCGGGTACTACGAGCACTAGCTTAAAACCCAAAGGACTTGGCGGTGCTTTAGATCCACCTAGAGGAGCCTGTTCTAGAACCGATAACCCCCGTTAAACCTCACCCCCTCTTGTTCTTCCCGTCTATATACCGCCGTCGTCAGCTTACCCTATGAAGGAACCACAGTAAGCAAAACTAGTACAACTTAAAACGCCAGGTCGAGGTGTAGCATATGAGGGGGGAAGAAATGGGCTACATTCCCTGCCACAGGGAATACGAACAATGTAATGAAATAGACATTAGAAGGAGGATTTAGCAGTAAGCAGAAAATAGAGCGTTCCGCTGAAATTGGCCCTGAAGCGCGCACACACCGCCCGTCACTCTCCCCAAGCCAACATCATCCTATAAATAATACATTTTACCGGTAAAGGGGAGGCAAGTCGTAACATGGTAAGTGTACCGGAAGGTGTACTTGGAAAAATCAGAGTGTAGCTAAGCCAGAAAAGCGTCTCCCTTACACTGAGAAGTCGCCCGTGCAAATCGGACCACCCTGACGCCCAACAGCTAGCCCCTCCATCAACCCCAAATTAACCCTATCTATACCCCCAAATATACCACTCTTTCAACAACAAACCATTTTTCCACCTAAGTACGGGCGACGAAAAAGGACCTAGGAGCAATAGAGAAAGTACCGCAAGGGAACGCTGAAAGAGAAATGAAACAACCCAGTAAAGCACTAAAAAGCAGAGATTACTCCTCGTACCTTTTGCATCATGATTTAGCCAGAAAACCTCAAGCAAAAAGCATTATAGTTTGATACCCCGAAACTAAGCGAGCTACTCCAAGGCAGTCTAATTTATAGGACCCCCCCGTCTCTGTGGCAAAAGAGTGGGAAGAACTTCGAGTAGAGGTGACAGACCTACCGAGCCTAGTTATAGCTGGTTGCCTGAAAACTGAATAAAAGTTCAGCCCTTTAAATTCTCCATTCCCATTGGCCTAAGGCCTTCACACCGAGCAAAGAAGTTAAAGGAGTTAGTCAAAGGGGGTACAGCCCCTTTGAAACAAGATACAACTTTCCAAGGAGGGTAAAAATCACAACGAACAAAAAGGTTAAATGTCCTAGTGGGCCTAAAAGCAGCCACCTACCCAGAAAGCGTTAAAGCTCGAACATCACCTAATTAGCCTTCTAATAAGGACAATACAATTTCACCCCCCTTAAACCTACCAGGCCGTTCCATAAAACTATGGAAGCGTTTATGCTAACATGAGTAATAAGAGGACCCACCTCTCCCCGCACAAGTGTAACTCGGAACGAACCCTTCACCGACCATTAACGGCCCCAAAACAAAGAGGGCCCTAGGCAAAAAACAAACAACTGGAAAACCCCCTAGTTCCTCACCGTTAACCCCACACTGGTGTGCAAACCAGGAAAGACTAAAAGAAAAAGAAGGAACTCGGCAAACATAAGCCTCGCCTGTTTACCAAAAACATCGCCTCTTGAACCCCTAAATATAAGAGGTCCCGCCTGCCCTGTGACTATAAGTTTAACGGCCGCGGTATTTTGACCGTGCAAAGGTAGCGCAATCACTTGTCTTTTAAATGAAGACCTGTATGAATGGCATAACGAGGGCTTAACTGTCTCCTTTTTCCAGTCAATGAAATTGATCTCCCCGTGCAGAAGCGGGGATATTAACATAAGACGAGAAGACCCTATGGAGCTTTAGACACCAGAACAGACCATGTTAAACACCCCTCAAATAAAGGACAAAACTCATTGGCCCCTGTTCTAATGTCTTTGGTTGGGGCGACCGCGGGGAAACAACAAACCCCCATGTGGACCGGGAGCACATTACCCCCACAACCCAGAGTCACAACTCCAAGTAACAGAACTTCTGACCGACAAGATCCGGCGCATAGCCGATCAACGGACCGAGTTACCCTAGGGATAACAGCGCAATCCTCTTCTAGAGCCCATATCGACAAGAGGGTTTACGACCTCGATGTTGGATCAGGACATCCTAATGGTGCAGCCGCTATTAAGGGTTCGTTTGTTCAACGATTAAAGTCCTACGTGATCTGAGTTCAGACCGGAGTAATCCAGGTCAGTTTCTATCTATGTCACGATCTTTTCTAGTACGAAAGGACCGAAAAGAAGGGGCCCCTGTTCTCAATATGCCTCCCCCGCATCTATTGAAATCAACTAAAATAGATAAAAGGGCGTACCCCCTAGCCATAGAAAATGGCTTGTTAAAGTGGCAGAGCCCGGACATTGCAAAAGACCTAAGCCCTTTCCACGGAGGTTCAAGTCCTCCCTTTAACTATGCTCTCAACACTAGTTTCATCCATCCTCAACCCCTTAATTCTTATCGTGTTTGTCCTTCTAGCCGTTGCACTCCTCACGCTTGTCGAACGAAAAGTCCTCGGCTACATACAATTACGAAAGGGCCCAAACATTGTAGGCCCCTACGGCCTCCTCCAACCAATTGCAGACGGACTTAAACTCTTTATAAAAGAACCCGTTCGACCCTCCACCTCCTCGCCCATCCTCTTTCTCTTTACCCCTATACTAGCCCTCACCCTAGCCCTCACCCTTTGAACTCCAATACCCCTCCCCTTCCCAATAGCAGATCTCAACCTTGGCATCCTCTTTATCCTTGCCCTCTCCAGTCTAGCAGTTTACTCTATTCTAGGCTCAGGATGGGCCTCCAATTCAAAATACGCCTTAATCGGGGCCCTTCGAGCCGTAGCACAGACTATTTCCTATGAAGTTAGTCTAGGGCTAATCCTTCTTAATGCTATTATTTTTACTGGAGGCTTCACCCTACAAACATTTAGCATCGCCCAAGAAAGTGTCTGATTAATCCTCCCCGCCTGGCCCTTAGCCGCTATATGGTACATTTCCACACTTGCAGAAACAAACCGGGCCCCTTTTGACCTCACAGAAGGTGAGTCTGAACTCGTCTCCGGCTTTAACGTAGAGTACGCAGGAGGACCTTTCGCCCTTTTTTTCCTCGCTGAATACGCCAACATTCTCCTAATAAATACCCTCTCTGCAACTCTATTCCTAGGCGCCTCTGTCTTTCACACCACCCCTGAAATTACAACAACAAACCTTATAATCAAAGCAGCTCTCCTATCTGTCCTCTTCCTATGAGTTCGTGCTTCCTACCCACGATTTCGTTATGACCAACTCATGCACCTAATTTGAAAAAATTTCCTACCACTAACCCTTGCCCTGGTAATTTGACACCTCTCCCTTCCAATTGCACTAACAGGCCTGCCCCCGCAACTATAGCCCGGAGCTGTACCTAAAATTAAAGGACCACTTTGATAGAGTGAATCATGAGGGTTAAAGTCCCTCCAACTCCTTAGAAAGAAGGGACTTGAACCCTACCTGAAGAGATCAAAACTCTTAGTGCTTCCTCTACACCACTTCCTAGTAAAGTCAGCTAAATAAGCTTTTGGGCCCATACCCCAAACATGTTGGTTAAACTCCTTCCTTCACTAATGAATCCTTACATCTTAGCCACTCTTCTCTTTGGCATGGGCCTTGGCACAACAATTACATTTGCTAGCTCCCACTGACTTCTCGCCTGAATAGGCCTTGAAATAAATACACTAGCCATTATTCCCCTAATAGCCCAACATCACCACCCACGCGCAGTCGAAGCTACAACCAAATATTTTTTGACTCAAGCCACTGCTGCAGCTACCCTTCTATTTGCAAGTGTAACTAACGCCTGACTAACAGGCCAGTGAGAAATTCAACAAATTACGCACCCCCTCCCAAGTACCATAATCACTCTTGCACTTGCTCTCAAAATTGGTCTAGCCCCCCTTCATGCTTGACTCCCCGAAGTCCTGCAAGGCCTAGACCTCACCACAGGCTTGGTCCTTTCAACCTGACAAAAGCTTGCCCCTTTCGCCCTAATTCTTCAACTTCAACCCTCAAGCTCAACACTCCTTATCATCTTAGGTCTTACATCCACGCTTATTGGGGGCTGAGGCGGATTAAACCAAACACAACTCCGCAAGATTCTTGCATATTCATCAATCGCCCACTTAGGCTGAATAATTCTTATCCTACAATTCTCCCCCTCCATCACCCTCCTCACCCTCCTAACCTATTTCATTATAACATTCTCAACATTTCTTGCATTCAAACTCAACGATTCTACAAATATCAACACCCTTGCCACATCCTGAGCAAAAGCCCCCGCCCTGACAGCTCTCATACCCCTCATTCTACTCTCCCTAGGAGGCCTCCCCCCTCTTACAGGCTTCATGCCAAAATGATTAATTCTTCAAGAACTAACCAAACAAGGGCTTGCCCCCACCGCAACCCTAGCTGCCCTTTCAGCCCTACTTAGCCTGTATTTTTACCTACGCCTCTCGTACGCAATAACCCTTACTATTTCCCCTAACAACCTAACAGGTTCAACCCCCTGACGCTTACCTTCCACTCAACTAACCTACCCCCTCGCCACTTCAACTGCAATAACAATTTGCCTCCTGCCTCTCACCCCTGCCATCTCCGCCTTGTTAACCTCCTAAGGGGCTTAGGATAGCACCCAGACCAAGGGCCTTCAAAGCCCTAAGCGGGAGTGAAAATCTCCCAGCCCCTGCTAAAACTTGCAGGATACTAACCCACATCTTCTGTATGCAAAACAGACACTTTAATTAAGCTAAAGCCTTGCTAGACAGGAAGGCCTCGATCCTACAAACTCTTAGTTAACAGCTAAGCGCTTAAACCAACAAGCATCTGTCTAACCTTTCCCCCGCCCGCCTCCAAAAGGGCGGGGGAAAGCCCCGGCAGGGCTCTAACCTGCTTCTTCGGATTTGCAATCTGATATGTATAACACCTCGAGGCTTGATAAGAAGAGGATTTGAACCTCTGTTCGTGGGGCTACAATCCACCGCTTAACACTCAGCCATCTTACCTGTGGCAATCACTCGTTGATTCTTCTCAACTAATCACAAAGATATCGGCACCCTCTATCTAGTATTTGGTGCTTGGGCCGGAATAGTAGGAACTGCACTTAGCCTCCTAATTCGGGCAGAACTAAGTCAGCCCGGCGCTCTCCTCGGAGATGACCAAATTTATAATGTAATTGTTACAGCACATGCTTTTGTAATAATTTTCTTTATAGTAATGCCAATTATGATTGGAGGCTTTGGAAACTGACTAGTACCTCTTATGATCGGTGCACCCGACATAGCTTTCCCTCGAATAAACAATATAAGCTTCTGACTCCTTCCCCCTTCATTCCTTCTCCTTCTTGCCTCTTCTGGAGTCGAAGCAGGGGCTGGCACAGGATGAACTGTTTATCCGCCACTCTCAGGCAATCTCGCCCACGCGGGACCTTCTGTCGATTTAACCATCTTCTCCCTCCATTTAGCGGGGGTATCATCTATTCTTGGCGCAATTAATTTTATTACAACAATTATTAACATAAAACCCCCTGCCATCTCTCAGTACCAAACACCTCTGTTTGTGTGATCCGTCCTAATTACCGCAGTATTGCTTTTATTATCCCTACCCGTGCTTGCTGCCGGCATCACAATACTTCTCACAGACCGAAACCTTAATACAACCTTCTTTGACCCTGCTGGAGGAGGGGACCCTATCCTTTACCAACATTTGTTCTGATTCTTTGGTCACCCTGAAGTCTATATCCTTATCCTCCCTGGCTTTGGTATAATCTCCCACATTGTTGCGTACTACGCGGGTAAAAAAGAACCCTTCGGATACATGGGAATGGTTTGAGCCATAATGGCCATTGGCCTCCTAGGGTTTATTGTCTGAGCTCACCACATGTTTACTGTAGGAATGGATGTAGACACACGAGCTTACTTTACTTCCGCCACAATAATTATTGCTATCCCAACCGGGGTAAAAGTTTTCAGCTGACTGGCCACTCTGCACGGCGGCTCAATTAAATGAGAAACCCCACTCTTATGAGCACTCGGCTTCATTTTCCTCTTTACTGTTGGGGGGCTGACCGGAATTGTTCTAGCCAACTCTTCTCTAGATATTATGCTTCACGACACATATTACGTCGTTGCCCACTTCCACTATGTTCTCTCGATGGGGGCCGTGTTTGCCATCGTTGCCGGATTCGTCCACTGATTCCCCTTATTCTCAGGGTACACGCTCCACAGCACCTGAACCAAAATCCACTTCGGGGTAATGTTTGCTGGTGTTAATATAACTTTCTTCCCACAACATTTCCTGGGGCTGGCAGGAATACCTCGCCGATACTCCGACTATCCCGACGCCTACACCCTTTGAAACACAGTTTCTTCCATTGGCTCAATAGTTTCCCTAATCGCAGTAATTATATTTTTATTTATTATTTGAGAAGCATTCGCCGCTAAACGAGAAGTTTCATCAGTGGAACTCACAGCAACAAACGTAGAATGACTTCACGGTTGCCCTCCTCCTTACCACACCTTCGAAGAACCTGCCTTCGTCCAAGTTCAAACTTGGCCAAGCTACGAAAAATCTGCTTCCACCCCCTCAAGCCCCCAGTAACGAGAAAGGGAGGAATTGAACCCCCATAAACTGGTTTCAAGCCAGCCACATAACCACTCTGTCACTTTCTTCATAAGACACTAGTAAAATCGACCATTACATTGCCTTGTCAAGGCAAAATTGCGGGTTTAAGCCCCGCGTGTCTTACAACAATGGCACATCCCTCCCAACTAGGTTTTCAAGATGCAGCTTCACCTGTAATAGAAGAACTTCTTCACTTCCACGACCATGCCTTAATAATTGTCTTTCTAATTAGCACATTCGTGCTTTACATTATTGTGGCTATAGTAACAACCAAGCTAACTAATAAATTTATCCTAGACTCCCAAGAAATCGAGATCATCTGAACCCTGCTCCCAGCTATCATTCTGATTCTCATTGCCCTCCCCTCCCTACGCATTCTTTATCTCATAGATGAAATTAACGACCCTCATCTTACAATTAAAGCAATAGGTCATCAGTGATACTGAAGTTACGAGTATACTGACTATGAAGACCTCGGCTTTGACTCATACATAATTCCCACACAAGACTTAGCCCCAGGCCAATTCCGCCTTCTAGAAGCAGACCATCGAATAGTAGTACCAGTTGAATCCCCTATCCGGGTCCTAATTTCTGCCGAAGACGTACTTCACTCCTGAGCCGTCCCAAGTCTGGGGGTAAAAATAGACGCCGTCCCAGGACGCCTAAACCAAACAGCATTTATTGCCTCCCACCCCGGCATCTTTTATGGCCAATGCTCTGAAATTTGCGGCGCAAACCACAGCTTTATGCCTATTGTGGTAGAAGCAGTACCACTAGAACACTTTGAAAACTGATCCTCCTTAATACTTGAAGACACTTCGCTAAGAAGCTAAATAGGGAATAGCGTTAGCCTTTTAAGCTAAAGACTGGTGACCCCCGCCCACCCCTAGCGAAATGCCACAACTTAACCCCGCACCTTGATTCGCTATTCTAGTCTTCTCCTGGTTAGTTTTCCTAACAGTCATTCCCCCAAAAGTTCTAGCACACACCTTCCCAAACGACCCAACACTCCAAAGCACAGAGAAACCCAAAACAGAACCCTGAAGTTGACCATGATACTAAGCTTTTTTGACCAATTTATGAGCCCCACATACCTGGGAATCCCCCTCATTGCCCTTGCCCTCAGTTTACCCTGAATCCTCTACCCCAAACCTACCCCACGTTGACTAAACAACCGCCTCATTACGCTCCAAGGATGGTTTATTAACCGCTTTACCCAACAAATTTTTCAACCTTTAAGTTTAGGGGGCCATAAATGAGCAGCCCTTCTCGCCTCCCTTATACTTTTCCTCATTACCTTAAACATACTTGGTCTCCTGCCCTACACCTTTACCCCTACAACACAACTCTCCCTCAACATGGCCTTCGCCGTCCCCCTCTGACTTGCAACAGTCATTATTGGTATGCGAAACCAGCCTACCCATGCCCTAGGCCACCTGTTACCAGAAGGTACCCCCACCCTCTTAATCCCTGTCCTAATTATCATCGAAACAATTAGCCTATTTATTCGCCCCCTCGCACTTGGCGTACGATTAACCGCAAACCTTACAGCCGGTCACCTTTTAATTCAACTCATTGCCACCGCCGCCTTCGTCCTCCTCCCCCTAATACCCACAGTAGCCATTCTGACCGCAGTACTACTATTCCTCCTGACCCTTCTAGAAGTTGCAGTGGCCATAATTCAAGCCTATGTCTTTGTCCTTCTCTTAAGCCTCTACCTACAAGAAAACGTTTAATGGCCCATCAAGTACACGCATATCACATAGTTGACCCCAGCCCATGACCCCTAACAGGCGCAGTAGGCGCCCTTCTACTAACCTCCGGTTTAGCAATCTGAATGCATTTCCATAATATAACCTTACTAACACTAGGTCTTGTCCTTCTTCTTCTAACTATATATCAATGATGACGGGATATTGTCCGAGAAGGAACATTCCAAGGGCACCATACCCCTCCTGTCCAAAAAGGCCTCCGATACGGAATGATCCTCTTTATTACCTCAGAAGTATTCTTCTTCCTAGGTTTCTTCTGAGCCTTTTATCACGCCAGCCTCGCCCCAACTCCAGAACTAGGAGGCTGCTGACCCCCTACAGGAATTACCCCTCTAGACCCCTTCGAAGTCCCCCTGCTCAATACAGCCGTCCTACTAGCCTCAGGAGTCACGGTCACCTGGGCACACCACAGTATCATAGAAGGACATCGAAAAGAAGCAATCCAGTCCCTCACTTTAACTATCCTTCTAGGCTTCTACTTTACCTTCCTTCAAGCAATAGAATACTACGAAGCCCCCTTCACTATTGCAGACGGAGTTTATGGTTCCACCTTCTTCGTAGCAACCGGCTTCCACGGACTCCACGTAATCATTGGCTCCACCTTCCTAGCCATCTGCCTTCTACGACAAGTACTATATCATTTCACCTCCGAACACCACTTTGGTTTTGAAGCAGCCGCCTGATACTGACACTTTGTAGACGTTGTCTGACTATTCCTTTATATCTCAATTTACTGATGAGGCTCATATCTTTCTAGTATTAAAGCTAGTACCTGTGACTTCCAATCACCTAGTCTTGGTTAAACCCCAAGGAAAGATAATGAACTTAATCACAACAATACTCATTATTTCTATTACCCTCTCCACTATCCTCGCTATTGTTTCTTTTTGACTTCCCCAAATAACACCTGATCATGAAAAACTCTCCCCCTACGAATGTGGCTTTGATCCCCTAGGATCCGCTCGTCTCCCCTTCTCTCTCCGCTTCTTCCTTGTTGCAATCCTTTTCCTCCTATTCGATTTGGAAATTGCACTGCTCCTTCCCCTTCCTTGAGGGGATCAACTTTCTTCCCCTCTCATAACATTCACCTGAGCCTTCGCTGTTCTTATATTACTAACCCTCGGCCTAATTTATGAATGAACTCAAGGCGGTCTAGAATGGGCTGAATAGACTGTTAGTTTAAGAAAAACCCTTGATTTCGGCTCAAGAGCTTGTGGTTAAAGTCCGTAACCGTCTAATGACCCCTACACATTTCGCCTTTTCCTCTACCTTTCTTCTAGGCCTAGCAGGCCTGGCATTCCACCGAACCCATCTTCTTTCCGCTCTTTTATGTTTAGAGGGTATAATACTCTCACTCTTTATTGCTCTCTCCATGTGAACCCTTCAACTTAACTCCGTTAACTTCTCAGCCTCCCCCATGCTTCTCCTGGCTTTCTCAGCCTGTGAAGCAAGCGCCGGTCTCGCACTACTTGTTGCCACTGCCCGCACTCACGGAACAGACCGACTCCAAAACCTAAATCTTCTACAATGCTAAAAATTCTCCTCCCTACTATTATGCTTGTCCCCACTATTTGAGCCGTCCCGGCCAAACACCTCTGATCCACCGCCCTTTCCTACAGTCTACTCATTTCCTTAACCAGCCTAACCTGATTAAAATCATCCGCTGAATCAGGCTGATCTTTTCTCAGCCCTTACATAGCAACAGACCCCCTCTCCACCCCCCTTCTTGCACTAACCTGTTGGCTTCTACCCCTGATAATTCTTGCAAGCCAAAACCACACAGCGTCTGAACCTTCCTCCCGACAACGAACCTACATTACCCTCCTTACATCCTTACAAATCTTCCTCATTATAGCCTTCGGCGCAACCGAAATAATTATGTTTTATATTATGTTTGAAGCTACCCTTATTCCGACCCTTGTAATCATTACTCGTTGAGGAAATCAAACAGAACGACTAAATGCGGGCACTTATTTTTTATTTTATACACTAGCAGGCTCACTCCCTCTGCTTGTCGCTCTCCTACTGCTCCAAAACAGCACTGGCACCCTATCCCTTCTGACACTACAATATGCCCCCTCCCTACAACTCTCTTCTTTCGCCGATAAACTATGATGAGCCGGTTGCTTGCTCGCCTTTCTAGTAAAAATACCCCTCTACGGGGCCCACCTCTGACTTCCCAAGGCACACGTTGAAGCCCCAATCGCTGGTTCCATAGTACTAGCCGCAGTCTTACTAAAGCTAGGGGGCTATGGAATAATACGTATAATAATTATACTAGAACCGCTCACCAAAGAACTCAGCTACCCCTTCATTATCTTCGCCCTCTGAGGAGTAATTATAACTGGCTCAATCTGCCTCCGCCAAACAGACTTAAAATCCCTAATTGCTTATTCCTCAGTAAGTCATATGGGACTCGTAGCAGCAGGCATTCTAATCCAAACCCCCTGAGGTTTCACAGGCGCCCTCATTCTAATAATCGCACACGGTTTAACTTCCTCCGCCCTCTTTTGCCTAGCTAACACAAACTACGAACGAACCCACAGCCGAACCATGGTATTAGCCCGAGGACTCCAAATGGTCTTACCTCTAATAACCGCATGATGATTCATCGCCAGCCTTGCAAACCTTGCCCTCCCTCCTCTTCCAAATCTAATAGGAGAACTCATAATCATTACCTCCCTACTCCACTGATCCTGATGAACAATTGCACTCACGGGAGCTGGAACCCTAATCACTGCAGGCTACTCCCTGTATATATTTCTTATAACACAACGGGGGCCCCTACCAGCACATATTATGTCCCTCGACCCAACACATTCCCGAGAACATCTTCTCCTGGCCCTTCATCTCCTACCCCTAATTCTTCTAATCACCAAGCCCGAATTAATTTGAGGGTGGACCGCCTGTAGATATAGTTTAACAAAAACATTAGATTGTGATTCTAAAGACAGGGGTTAAAATCCCCTTATTCACCGAGAGAGGTTGACAACAACAAAGACTGCTAATTTTTGCCTCTTAGGTTAGACTCCTAAGCTCACTCGCCCCGCTTCTAAAGGATAACAGCTCATCCGTTGGTCTTAGGAACCAAAAACTCTTGGTGCAAATCCAAGTAGCAGCTATGCACCTCACCTCCACCATAATAACCACTAGTCTAATTCTTATTTTTTTATTACTTATATATCCCATCCTTTCCTCCTTTTCCCCCACCCCCCTCCCTCCCAACTGAGCACTAACCCAGGTTAAAACAGCAGTAAAATGAGCCTTCTTTACTAGCATCATCCCTCTCTGCCTCTTCCTTAACGAAGGCACAGAAACAATTATTACCAGCTGAACTTGAATAAACACCCACACATTTGATATTAATATTAGTCTTAAATTTGATATCTATTCAATTATCTTCACCCCTGTCGCCCTTTATGTCACCTGGTCAATCCTAGAATTTGCCTCCTGATATATACATGCCGACCCGAACATAAATCGGTTTTTTAAATACCTCCTAATCTTCCTTATTGCCATGATCATTCTTGTTACCGCAAACAATATATTTCAACTATTCATCGGTTGAGAAGGTGTCGGGATTATATCTTTTCTCCTCATTGGCTGATGATACGGCCGTGCAGACGCAAACACCGCTGCCCTCCAGGCAGTAGTCTATAACCGAGTGGGAGACATCGGCCTAATTTTTGCTATAGCCTGAATTGCAACCTCCCTTAACTCCTGAGAAATACAACAAATATTTACTTTATCCAAAGACTTTGATCTAACTTACCCCCTCATTGGCCTCATCATTGCTGCCACTGGTAAATCCGCCCAATTTGGCCTCCACCCCTGGCTTCCTTCTGCCATAGAAGGTCCTACGCCGGTCTCTGCCCTACTGCACTCTAGCACCATGGTCGTAGCAGGCATCTTCCTCCTTATCCGCATAAGTCCAATGCTAGGAAATAATCAAGCCGCCTTAACCATTTGCCTTTGCTTAGGAGCCCTCACCACCCTCTTTACCGCAACCTGCGCCCTCACCCAAAATGATATCAAAAAAATCGTTGCTTTCTCAACCTCAAGTCAACTGGGTTTAATAATAGTAACAATTGGACTTAACCAGCCCCAACTTGCCTTCCTTCACATCTGCACTCACGCATTCTTTAAAGCTATACTCTTCCTCTGCTCAGGGTCTATTATTCATAGCCTGAACGACGAGCAAGACATCCGGAAAATAGGAGGTATACATCACCTGACTCCTTTCACCTCTTCCTGCTTAACCATCGGAAGCCTAGCTCTCACAGGAACCCCCTTCCTAGCAGGTTTCTTTTCAAAAGATGCTATTATTGAAGCCTTAAACACATCTTACCTAAACGCCTGAGCCCTACTCCTCACCCTCCTAGCTACTTCCTTCACCGCTATCTACAGTCTTCGAGTAATTTTCTTCGTCTCAATAGGCCACCCCCGCTTCAGCCCCCTTTCCCCAATTAACGAAAACAATTCAACAGTTATTAACCCCATCAAACGCCTAGCCTGAGGAAGTATTATCGCCGGTCTCCTAATTACCTCTAACATCACCCCCCTGAAAACACCAGTTATATCCATACCGTTCCTTCTCAAAGTTACCGCCCTAATAGTGACTGTCATCGGCCTTCTCACCGCACTAGAACTCGCCTCACTAACCAATAAGCAATACAAACCAATGCCAAACCTTTCTCCCCACCATTTTTCTAACATACTAGGTTTCTTCCCAATAGTTATTCATCGCCTCATCCCCAAACTAAACCTGGTTTTAGGACAAACCATCGCCTCCCAAACAGTCGACCAAACATGGTTAGAAAAAATGGGCCCAAAAGCAACTGCTACCCTTAACCTCCCTCTAATTACTACAACTAACAACATTCAGCAGGGTATAATCAAAACCTATCTTTCCCTCTTCTTCTTCACCTTTGGTTTAGCTCTTCTACTACTACTTTATTAAACGGCTCGAAGGGCCCCCCGACTTAAACCCCGCGTTAATTCCAACACCACAAACAACGTTAACAGCAACACTCAAGCCCCTATCACCAAAACACCCCCACCCATCGAATACATCAGAGCTACCCCTCCAACATCCCCCCGAAAAACCGAAAACTCAACAAACTCATCAGCAGACACCCAAGCCCCCTCGTATCACCCCCCTCAAAATAACACCGCCGCCATCCCCACCCCTAATACATACGCCACTATTACCCCTAGTACAGGCCAACTCCCTCAACCCTCAGGATAAGGCTCAGCAGCCAATGCTGCCGAATATGCAAACACTACTAATATTCCCCCCAAATAAATTAAAAATAAAATTAAGGATAAAAAAGACCCCCCATGCCCCACCAACACCCCACACCCTATACCTGCTACCGCAACCAGCCCTAACGCCGCAAAATACGGCGAAGGATTAGAAGCAACCGCCGCAAGACCTATTACCAGCCCTAGTAAAAATATAAACATAATATAAACCATAGTTTCTGCCAGGACTTTAACCAGGACTAATGACTTGAAAAACCACCGTTGTTATTCAACTACAAAAACAATAATGGCCAACCTCCGAAAAACCCACCCCCTCCTAAAAATTGCAAACGACGCACTAGTTGATCTCCCAGCCCCTTCAAACATTTCTGTTTGATGAAATTTTGGCTCTCTACTAGGGCTCTGTCTAGCTGCCCAAATCCTGACAGGCCTTTTCCTAGCCATACACTACACCTCCGATATCGCCACCGCCTTCTCCTCCATTGCCCACATCTGCCGTGATGTCAACTACGGTTGACTCATTCGAAACATGCACGCTAACGGCGCATCCTTTTTCTTCATTTGTATTTATATGCACATCGGCCGAGGCCTGTACTACGGCTCCTACCTCTATAAAGAAACCTGAAACATTGGAGTAATTCTACTCCTTTTAACTATGATAACAGCCTTCGTGGGCTATGTCCTCCCGTGAGGTCAAATATCGTTCTGAGGCGCCACCGTCATCACAAACCTTCTCTCCGCAGTCCCTTATATTGGCAACTCTTTAGTCCAATGAATCTGAGGAGGGTTTTCCGTAGACAACGCCACCTTAACCCGCTTCTTCGCCTTCCATTTCCTCCTTCCCTTCATTATTGCAGCTGCAACAATAGTACACCTTATTTTCCTCCACGAAACCGGATCCAACAACCCCACAGGCCTAAACTCAGACGCCGACAAAATCTCATTCCACCCTTACTTCTCCTACAAAGACTTATTAGGCTTCGCAGTCCTTCTAATCGCCCTCATTTCTCTCGCCCTCTTCTCCCCCAACCTGCTTGGAGACCCCGACAACTTCACCCCCGCAAACCCCTTAGTTACCCCGCCTCATATTAAACCCGAATGATACTTCCTATTTGCCTATGCCATCCTCCGATCAATCCCTAATAAACTTGGTGGGGTTCTCGCCCTCCTGTTCTCGATCCTTGTCTTGATAGTCGTTCCTATTCTTCACACCTCCAAACAACGAGGCTTAACATTTCGCCCTATCACGCAACTTCTCTTCTGACTCTTAGTTGCAGATGTCGCCATCCTCACCTGAATCGGAGGCATACCCGTTGAGGACCCCTTCGTCATTATTGGACAAATTGCATCTTTCCTCTACTTCTTCCTCTTTCTCGTCCTCGCCCCTCTCGCCGGCTGACTAGAAAACAAAATCCTTGAATGAGCCTGCACTAGTAGCTCAGCGCCAGAGCGCCGGTCTTGTAAACCGGACGTCGAAGGTTAAAGTCCTTCCTACCGCTTCAAACAAAGGGGATTTTAACCCCTACCCCTAACTCCCAAAGCTAGGATCCTAATTTAGACTATTGTTTGCCGGGCTCTGCCTTTCATGCAAACGCAATGCATATATGTATTATCACCATTATTTTATGTTAAACATATCCTATATATTAATACATATCATTTACAAAAACATAGGTAAATATACCACATATTTGTTTAAACCATTTTAACTAAGGGGTACATAAACCATAACCGAATATACTCCAATAAACCTTATTAACCACTGAACGATAGTTTAAGACCGATCACAACTCTCACCGGTTAAGTTATACCAAGATACCCACCATCCCACCCATTTCCCATATTTAATGTAGTAAGAGCCCACCATCAGTTGATTCCTAAATGTTAACGGTTCTTGAAGGTCAAGGACAAGTATTCGTGGGGGTTTCACTTAGTGAATTATTCCTGGCATCTGGTTCCTATTTCAGGTCCTATAATTGTTATAATTCCCCATACTTTCATTGACGCTTGCATAAGTTAATGGTGGTAATACATACTCCTCGTTACCCACCATGCCGGGCGTTCTTTCCAGCGTGTGGGGGGTTCTCTTTTTTTTTTTCCTTTCATTTGACATCTCAGAGTGCATACAGAAATGACAGACAAGGTTGAACATTTTCCTTGCGTGAAGGAAATAGTATGAATGGTGATAAGATATTGACAGAAGAATTGCATAACTGATATCAAGAGCATAAAGTTTAATCAGATATTTAATTTTCCCCAAACTTTCCTATTATCACCCCCGGTTTTTGCGCGTAAACCCCCCCTACCCCCCCAAACTCCTGAGATCTCTAAGACTCCTGTAAACCCCCCGGAAACAGGAAAAGCTCTAGAAGTGTTTTTCGCACTCGTAACGTACAGACATGGTTGTTATTCATAAATTGTTTGATGTGTATATTATACTATTGCAATATTGCACAT